GAAAAAATGGTGGTTCAATTCGATGTTGTCTAAGAAAGAGTTAAAACACAGCTGTCGATTAAGTAAATCAATGGAAAGTCTTGGTCCTATTGAAAATACTAGTACAGGGGAAGATCCGAGTTTAAATGATACAGAAAAAAACATTTATAGTTGGCGAAATAGTGACAGTACTAGTTACCGTAATGTTGATCATTTATTTCATGTCATGGACATTCGGAATTTCATCTCGGATGATACTTTTTTACTTAGAGATAGTAAGGGGAATAGTTATTCCATATATTTTGATATTGAAAATCAAATTTTTGAGATTGACACCGATCATTCTTTGCTGAGTGAATTAAAAAATGATTTTTCGAATTATTTGAATTCAAGTTATCTGACCACTCGATCTAAGAGTGGCGATATCTATAATGATAGTTCCATATATGATACTAAATATAGTTGGAATAATCACATTAATAATTGCATTGACAGTTATCTTCATTCTCAAATCCGTATTGGGAGTTCCATTCTAAGTGGTAGTGACAGTTACATTTTGAGTTACATTTTTAATGAAAGTGGAAATAGGAGTGAAAGTTTCAGTAGAAGAACTCTCACGAATGGTAGTAATTTAACTCGAAGAGAAAGTTCTAATAATCTTGATGTAACTGAAAAATATAGGCATTTGTGGGTTCAATGCGAAAATTGTTATTTCTTAAATTATAAGAAATTGCTTAAGTCAAAAATGAATATTTGTGAACAATGTGGATATCATTTGAAAATGAGTAGTTCAGATAGAATCGAACTTCTGATTGATCGGGGTACTTGGAATCCTATGGATGAAGACATGGTGTCTATGGATCCGATTGAATTTCATTCGGAGGAGGAACCTTATAAAGATCGTATTGATTCTTATCAAAGAAAGACCGGGTTAACTGAAGCTGTTCAAACAGGTATAGGTCAACTAAACGGTATTCCGGTAGCAATTGGGGTTATGGATTTTCAGTTTATGGGAGGTAGTATGGGATCTGTAGTAGGGGAAAAAATAACCCGGTTGATTGAGTATGCCACCAAAAAATTCCTACCCCTTATTATAGTATGTGCTTCCGGAGGCGCACGGATGCAAGAAGGAAGCTTGAGCTTAATGCAAATGGCTAAAATATCGTCTGTTTTATATGATTATCAATCAAATAAAAAGTTATTCTATATATCAATCCTTACATCTCCTACTACTGGTGGGGTGACAGCCAGTTTTGGTATGTTGGGGGATATCATTATTGCCGAACCGAATGCCTACATTGCATTTGCAGGTAAAAGAGTAATTGAACAAACATTGAATAAGACAATACCCGAAGGTTCCCAAGCAGCCGAATCGTTATTCCATAAGGGTTTATTCGATCCAATCGTACCACGTAATCTTTTAAAAGGTGTTCTAAGTGAGTTACTTCAGTTGCACGCTTTTTTTCCTTTGAATCAAGTCGAGCATTAAGATCAATTATTTGTGTCAAAAAGTATTTTTTTTTTGTTTATTGGTATTGGAATCAAAGGAAAAAACAGAAGAATGGGAGTTTTTTATTGGCGACACCCTAAATTGTAGAATAGAAAGAATCAAAAATGTGATATAGCTATTCATTATATTTCCGATTACTAATCAGGAAACTTCTATCAAAAAGGATGACTTCTTCTAAGGAATCCTTTGTTTTTTTTTATTGAATGAGTAGAAGCAAAAGAAAGACGAAAAGATGAAGAATAATAAAGTAAAGTCGATTATCATAGAGTATATGTGGAAAGCCGATTTCTTTTTAAGTTCTACATTCCTTGAACTTATTATATATACTATCTTCACCTCTAGATTCTAGAGAATAGAATCGATAGAATTAGAATTCTAATTAATTTATTAATATAATAACATAATAACAAACAAAAAAATATAACAAACAGGTACAATATAGTAAGTCGAGGTACCCATTTTATGACAACTTTCAACTTTCCCTCTATTTTTGTGCCTTTAGTAGGCCTAGTATTTCCGGCACTTGCAATGGCTTCTTTATTTCTTCATGTTCAAAAAAACAAGATTGTTTAGATCCTGTGGGCCAAATCTCATTTTTCAAGACTTAGACTTGAATGATAACACAGATATCGATTTAGCGGAACAGTCTACCACATGATTTCTTTCGAACATAAATGAAAGAGCCCTTCTTATACATGTGTAAACATGACATTCGAGGGTAGATGTTCTTATTTTCAATCTACCTAATTAAAAGTAAAGATTCACATCAGAATAGTCCTAGTTGATGAGAGTTACATCGGAAACAAAAAGAGTAAGGAAAGGAAAATTCATTTGGGATATTTTTTCAATTCAAATTTAATGCAATCAGATCTAGTATGAATTGGCGATCAGAACGTATATGGATCGAACTTATAACGGGATCTAGAAAAATAAGTAATTTCTGCTGGGCATTTATCCTTTTTTTAGGTTCATTAGGATTCTTATTGGTTGGAATTTCCAGCTATCTTGGTAGTAGTAGTAATTTAATATCTTTACTTCCTCCCCAGCAAATCATTTTTTTTCCACAAGGGATCGTGATGTCTTTCTATGGGATCGCAGGCCTCTTTATTAGCTCCTATTTGTGGTGTACAATTGCGTGGAATGTAGGTAGTGGTTATGATCGATTCGATAGAAAAGAAGGAATAGTATGTATTTTTCGTTGGGGATTTCCTGGTAAAAATCGTCGCATCTTCCTCCGATTTCTTATAAAAGATATTCAGTCTATTCGAATAGAACTACAAGAGGGTATTTATACTCGTCGTGTCCTTTATCTGGAAATTAGAGGTCAGGGGGCTATTCCCTTAACTCGTACTGATGAAAATTTGACTCCACGAGAAATTGAACAAAAAGCTGCTGAATTGGCCTATTTCTTGCGTGTCCCAATTGAAGTATTTTGAAATGAATGCTTTCCTTCTTAGCTAGAAGTAAAATAGAGGAAACCTTTACAATCCTATTTTTTGATTTTATACGGCATACCTTAACAGAAAGATAAATTTCATCAGAACGCCCATTCGTCTCAAAACCAACATATGCAGAACAACCAAAAAGGTGTTTTTGTTTACAAAGTTGGTTACAAAAAGGGCTCTTTTATTCGTATGGAAATCTACTCAACTCAACTCAGTTCAGTACCAAAACAAGTAAAAAATCGAACTAATAATGGATTCATTCCATATATCAAATTGGAATAAGGAAATCTCGGTATTTAGAATTGCTAGGTTAGATACAATAGAAATAAATCATGTCAATTTTATAATCTCTTTTTTAGCAATTGTTCCTTTATTTTTTTTTTCTTTTGTTCTCTTTAATGATCAAACAATTGGATTTCTTATAATAATATTCATTAATTGAAATGGCTTTGCCGCCTATTCATTGAAAGGAAGGAATTGCTTCGAATTTGACCAATTGCAATATCTGGAAACATAATAAACACGATTTTTTTTTATTTCTTCAGTCAAATTCGGAGTGGATTCTTTTTCTATTTTTTTATATTTTCAAAATTCAAGGTCAAGGACTAATTACCAAATCACAAAAAAAAAAAAAACAGAGAATAGATTCATGGATTCGATACTTTGTAATAGAACTTATGTTTTATAGAAATATTAGGTCCCATAGAGTCGACGAACGCGACGGGTTCGTTAACAATTTCTAGATGAAAAAAAAAATGGAAAAAAAGAAAGCATTTATTCCTTTTCTATATCTTGCCTCTATAGTATTTTTACCCTGGTGGATCTCTCTATCTTTTCAAAAAAGTCTGGAATCTTGGTTTACTAATTGGTGGAATATTAAGCAATCTGAAACTTTCTTGAATGAGATTCAAGAAACGAGTCTTCTAGAAAAATTCATCGAATTAGAGGATCTCCGCTTGTTGAACGAAATGATAAAGGAATACCCGGAAACGCATCTACAAAAGCTTCGTATAGGAATCCACAATGAAACGATTCAATTGATCAAGATGCACAATGAGGATTGTATCCATATGATTTTGCACTTCTCTACAAATATAATCTGTTTCCTTATTCTAAGCGGTTATTCTATTCTCGGGAATAAAGAACTTATTATTCTTAACTCTTGGGTTCAGGAATTCCTATATAACTTAAGCGACACAATAAAAGCTTTTTCTATTCTTTTATTAACTGATTTATGTATCGGATTTCATTCGCCTCACGGTTGGGAACTAATGATTGGCTCTATCTACAAAGATTTTGGATTTGCTCATAATGATCAAATTATATCGGGTCTTGTCTCCACTTTTCCAGTTATTCTAGATACAATTTTGAAATATTGGATTTTCCGGTATTTAAATCGTGTATCCCCATCACTTGTAGTGATTTATCATTCAATGAATGACTGAAAAGAAAAAAAGATATTATAGATATTAATCAAATTATACTTTTTAATTATAATATTTCTTACTTTGTACATAATCAAAGCATTCAAAATCGTACTTGCTCTTTTTCTTTCTACCCATCCAAGGTGGGGAGTTCTTTTCATATTCCAGTAATACTATTTCAGTAAATTCAGTTCAGTAAAGTAAATAGCAGAATCGTGGATAGGGAACTATACTAGCAACCTACCCAATTTATTGTAGAAATTTTCGGGATCAATGATTGGACCATGCAAACTAGAAATACTTTTTCTTGGATAAAAGAACAGATTACTCGATCCATTTCCGTATCGCTCATGATATATATAATAACTCGGTCATCCATTTCAAATGCGTATCCTATTTTTGCACAGCAAGGTTATGAAAATCCGCGAGAAGCTACTGGGCGTATTGTATGTGCCAATTGCCATTTAGCTAATAAGCCCGTGGATATTGAAGTTCCACAAGCAGTTCTTCCTGATACTGTATTTGAAGCAGTTGTTCGAATTCCTTATGATATGCAAGTCAAACAAGTTCTTGCTAACGGCAAAAAGGGGGGGTTGAATGTGGGGGCTGTTCTTATTTTACCTGAAGGATTTGAATTAGCCC